GGGGGTACTATCGTGAAAAGGTTAAAACCTCGGGCTCGAGGACGTAGTTATCCGATAAAAAGACCCACCTGTCATATAATTATTGTAGTGAGGGATACCTCTAAAACGAAAACGGACCAGGATATATATTTAGAAACAAAGGATCAATGGAAAGATCCTATAATAGAGAGATATTGGGAGAAAGAGAGAGACAGAGAAAAAAAAGAGAAAGAGGGAGAAGAAAAATATGGGCAAAAAAATAAATCCCCTTGGTTTCCGACTTGGTGGGGAAAACCAAAAGCATAGATCCCTTTGGTTCGCGCAACCAAAAAATTATTCCATAGGTCTCCAGGAAGATGAAAAAATACGAGATTGTATCAAGAATTATGTACAAAAAAATAGGAGAATATCCTCGGGTTTCGAAGGAATTGCACATATAGAGATTCAAAAAAAAATCGATCTGATCCAGGTCATAATCTATATTGGATTTCCAAATTTGTTAATAGAGGGTCGAACACGAGGAATCGAAGAATTACAGATCAATGTACAAAAAGAATTTAATTCTGTGAACCGGAGACTTAACATTGCTATCACAAGAGTTGCAAAACCTTATGGACAACCTAATATTCTTGCAGAATATATAGCTCTACAATTAAAGAATAGAGTTTCCTTTCGAAAGGCAATGAAAAAAGCTATTGAATTAACTGAACAAGCGGATACAAAAGGAATTCAAGTGCAAATTGCAGGACGTATCGACGGAAAAGAAATTGCACGTGTCGAATGGATCAGAGAAGGTAGGGTTCCCCTACAAACCATTCGAGCTAAAATTGATCATTGTTCCTATACAGTTCGAACTATCTATGGGGTATTAGGCATCAAAATTTGGATATTTGTAGACGAGCAATAATGGGCCTTTCCTTTTCTATCCAGTGATAGAACAAAAAACGACAAACTATTCTTTTTCCCTTCAATGAAAAATGAGCAATTCTAATTCTATAGGGTTGAATAAAAATTGGATTGATCATTTGGTAGAATTGCTATGCTTAGTGTGTGACTCGTTGGTTTTTCTTTAGAGTTGGGATTCAAAAAAAAAGGACTGGCCCCTAACTAATAACTATAGAACTTAGAACCAGCTCATTGCTTCGTATTATCGAGATCCAAGGAACCAGTCACTATATGATGTGTCAATCATATAGTTGTAGCAACTGAAATCTTTTTTCCATAAAGGAAAAATCAATCTGATTATGGATTGTGAAGCGAAAATAGAAGGATGTGGGTAAATGGAAGGGCGAGAGAAAGAGAGAAGGAGAATATCAATGGTATATGATTCCAATATGTATGGTCTATTATGAATCATCTCATAAAAGGCAGTGTGATAAAGCATCAATACTGATTCGTCCATAATTAGATGAATACGGTTCATAGGAAAAATACCAATAATAAAGAGCCTCGAGTCAATAGAGACTGAGGAGATTGACTTGGGAACGAACTTGAATTGAGGAGCTCCATTGCAGAGTTCAGGCCTAGCCATTAATGGAGAAGCTATGGGAACGACGGAACCTGTGACTGCAGAAGATTCTATTGAAAACGAATCCTAATGATTCATTGGGTGGGATGGCGGAACCAACCAGGAACCAATTGATTTATTCTGAGAGGCCATGGGTTGACCCTACGAATGAAACAAATATTGAAAGAGTAAATATTCGCCCGCGAAACCCTTATTGAATTGCAAAATTTTGGCCGATTCGGTAAAGGTCAAGGATTCGTTATAAAAAGAAAGCAAAGGCATTATCTTCTATATATAGAAATATACGTCTAGCTATATATACAAGATATACAGATTCCTACGTGACAGATTCAATATCAATAAATCCCATGATTTAGTGTATTATTCAATAAATACATGTGTATCTGTAATATTATTGAATCGTTTCATTCGCGAGGAGCTGGATGAGAAGAAACTCTCATGTCCGGTTCTGTAGTAGAGATGAGGTTGAGAAACAACCATCAACTATAACCCCAAAAGAACCAGATTCCGTAAACAACATAGAGGAAGAATGAAGGGAATATCTTATCGAGGCAATCATATTTGTTTCGGTAGATATGCTCTTCAGGCACTTGAACCCGCTTGGATCACATCTAGACAAATAGAAGCGGGGCGACGAGCAATGACACGATATGCGCGCCGTGGTGGAAAAATATGGGTCCGTATATTTCCCGACAAACCCGTTACAGTAAGACCTACGGAAACCCGTATGGGTTCGGGGAAGGGATCTCCCGAATATTGGGTATCTGTTGTTAAGCCGGGTCGAATACTTTATGAAATGGGCGGAGTATCGGAAACTGTAGCCAGAGCAGCTATTAAAATAGCTGCGTGCAAAATGCCTATACGAACGCAATTCATTATTTCAGGATAGGGATGTGGAACCAAAGGGGTATTTATGATGAAAAAAACAATCGCGGATTTCTTTATTTCTGGACAGACAATATTTCTTTCTTTTTTCCTTCGACCTTTGCATTGAAAGAACAGATTAAAAAAAAAAAAATGATATGATTCAACCTCAGACCCATTTGAATGTAGCGGACAACAGCGGGGCTCGAGAATTGATGTGTATTCGAATCATAGGAGCTAGTAATCGCCGGTATGCTCATATTGGTGACGTTATTGTTGCTGTAATAAAAGAAGCAGTGCCCAATATGCCTCTCGAAAGATCAGAAGTGATCAGAGCTGTAATTGTACGTACATGTAAAGAACTCAGACGTGACAACGGTATGATAATACGATATGATGACAATGCAGCAGTTGTCATTGATCAAGAAGGAAATCCAAAAGGAACTCGGGTTTTTGGAGCGATCGCTCGAGAATTGAGACAGTTGAATTTCACTAAAATAGTCTCATTAGCTCCTGAGGTATTATAAATACTAGTAGATGAGACCATGATATAGTAGGGTATCTGAAATGGATCAATTAGTAGATTGTGTTTCACGCATATACTTTTAATAATTCATAAATAAAGAATCAAAAATTCACATAAAAAAAAACGGAACATGTTGATTATATCAAAATTAGGAGGCACCAATAATTATAGTTCGTCATGGGTAGGGACACTATTGCCGATATATTAACTTCTATAAGAAATGCCGACATGGATAAAAAAGGAACGGTTCGAATAGCATCTACTAATATGACCGAAAGCGTTGTTAAAATACTTCTACGAGAAGGTTTTATTGAAAACGTTAGGAAACATCGGGAAAACAACAAATATTTCTTGGTTTCAACCCTGCGACATAGAAGAAATAGGAAAGGAACATATAGAAATATTTTAAAGCGTATCAGCCGACCCGGTCTACGAATCTATTCCAACTATCAACGAATTCCTAGGATTTTAGGTGGAATGGGGATTGTAATTCTTTCTACTTCTAGAGGTATAATGACAGATCGAGAAGCTCGACTAGAAGGAATTGGAGGAGAAGTTTTGTGTTATATATGGTGATCCTTCTGGTATCCGAAGTTGATCCGTAACTTCCTATTTGTGAAAAAGGAGAGGAAAGACGGGTTGTTTAATATCACTCCTCCTCCATTAGTTGATACTTCAAGGGGGTTACCTGGAATGAAAGAACAAAAATTGATTCATGAAGGTTTAATTACTGAATCACTTCCCAATGGTATGTTCCGGGTTCGTTTAGATAATGAAGATCTGATTCTAGGTTATGTTTCGGGGAGGATCCGACGAAGTTTTATACGGATACTACCAGGAGATAGAGTAAAAATCGAAGTAAGTCGTTATGATTCAACCAGGGGACGTATAATTTATAGACTTCGCAACAAAGATTCAAACGATTAGGTGTAGGTGGCTTTTTAAACATCCCTTTCGTGGGAATACAATTCGAGGTTCAAAATTTCAAGAGACTTATTTTCTTCCAAGGAGTAGATTCGGAATTAAGGTAAGGAATAACAAATATGAAAATAAGGGCCTCTGTTCGTAAAATTTGTGAAAAATGTCGACTGATCCGTAGGCGGGGACGAATTATAGTAATTTGTTTCAATCCGAGACATAAACAGAGACAAGGGTAATCTTTCTAAAAAGAAAAAGGGATTTTCTAAAGGACCCGATGGACAAATAAAGGATCTGTTTTGATATGAAATGGATATATCCGTATATCTCTGACTCATATTTATGAGATGATAAAATATGACAAAACCTATACCAAGAGTTGGTTCACGTAGGAATGGGCGTATTGGTTCACGTAAGAGTGGGCGTAGAATACCAAAAGGAGTTATTCATGTTCAAGCGAGTTTCAACAATACCATTGTGACTGTTACAGATGTACTAGGTCAGGTGGTTTCTTGGTCCTCCGCTGGTACTTGTGGATTCAGAGGCACAAGAAGAGGGACACCATTTGCTGCTCAAACCGCAGCAGGAAATGCTATTCGTACAGTAGTGGATCAGGGTATGCAACGAGCAGAAGTCATGATAAAGGGTCCTGGTCTCGGAAGAGATGCAGCATTACGAGCTATTCGTAGAAGTGGTATACTATTAAGTTTCGTACGTGACGTAACCCCTATGCCACATAATGGATGTAGACCTCCTAAAAAAAGACGTGTGTAGAAATAAGAATTGAACGGATTTCAAGAGAAATAAATGATTCAATGATCTGAAAAAAGAATAATATTATTATGGTTCGAGAGGAAGTAGCAGTATCCACTCGGACACTACAGTGGAAGTGTGTTGAATCAAGAACAGACAGTAAGCGTCTTTATTATGGCCGTTTCATTTTGGCCCCGCTTATGAAAGGCCAAGCAGATACGATAGGTATCGCGATGCGAAGGGCTTTACTTGGAGAAATAGAAGGAACATGTATCACACGTGCAAAATCTGAAAAGGTACCACATGAATATTCTACGATAGTCGGTATTGAAGAATCAGTACATGCAATTTTAATGAATTTGAAAGAAATTGTATTGAGAAGTCATCTGTATGGAACTCGTGACGCATCCATTTGCGTCAGGGGTCCTAGAT